GGCTTATATAGGCGAATCCATGGAAGGTCATCATTAACTAGTTCCATAGTCTTTTTTTAGCTTAGCCTGACGCAACCTATGTGCGACTCAAGGTAATCCATTTAGGGAAAATAAATAAGGTATAAATAAAGGTATATATGATCTATAGTATATAGTAAAAAAGATTACAATATTAGGAAAAAAGGAAAGAGATCTAAAAGATCTTTTTCCTAAAATTGGACTATTTATACTCCCTCCAATGAATATTCTCTTTATAGTGTTTTGTTTATTCAATTCCAATATATTTTATAATATAAAATATTAAGAGTCATAATCTGAGTAATAATTTTTATTGTATCTGTTTACGACGTGCGATTAAAAAAAAGATTGGTTAGCGGCGGAAGGGGGGATCTAACTAGGTGTATGGAATCTAATCGCTATAAGACAACTCTTGTCGATGTTTCGAAGAATTATTCTAAAATCCCATTGAATCTAAGATCCAATATTTGGTTTACAGTATGGGGGAAAGGCATGTATATGTAATATTAGATATTAACTAGGTATATATTAGATATTAACTAGGTATATATGAACTAAAGATATATCTAATTTGTCCTACTATTGTGAATTTAGATAGCGATTCCAACGGAAGGCCTTCCGTTTCGTCTGTAATTGTGAATTGAATTAATTTTAATCACAAATAAAGAACAAAGAATGGTTCGAAAAAAAGAAAGAAATTTAAGAAAAGAACAAAAGTCGTACAGATTCACAAAAACTACGTGGATAGGAACTAAAAAAGAGATATCGAAGTAGTTCTGCGGATTCAATAATATTTTTATTTCAATTCGAGGTTCTAGTTAATTTAACTAGAGAAATCTTAGCGATGGAATAATTAAGTCCTAATTCATTGGTTGATTGTATCATTAACTATTTCTTTATTTTTTTTTTGTTTTGGTGCGAGGAACTTAACATGAATCCACTGATTTCTGCCGCTTCCGTTATTGCTGCTGGGTTGGCCGTCGGGCTTGCTTCTATTGGACCTGGAGTTGGTCAAGGTACTGCTGCGGGACAGGCTGTAGAAGGGATCGCGAGGCAACCAGAGGCGGAGGGAAAAATACGAGGTACTTTATTACTTAGTCTGGCTTTTATGGAAGCTTTAACAATTTATGGACTGGTTGTAGCATTAGCTCTTTTATTTGCGAATCCTTTTGTTTAATCCAAAAATAATATTTTTTTCTTGGATTTACTGCTCTTGTTTTTTCGAATTCTATTAAGATTTAACTCCTACAATTAAATTACTTAGGGACAACAATCCGCTGAAAGATCTGATTTGAGGATGACGAATCGCACTCCAACTAGCTTTCTTCCTTTTACTTTCTTAGTCCAATGGAAGAACTTTTTTTTTAGGAAGTATTGCAGTTGCAACAAACGAGATATTTCCCAACTGACCTGACATAAGATCTGGTACCTAATAAGTATCATTCTTATTGGAAATTTCCAATTAAAAAAAAAAAAAAATCCATTTCTAAATCAATATATATATTTGACTCTATTTAGTATATTCTATGTTAGTATTTAGAAATAGGGAAATTTATAATAAAAATAATACAAAAATAATAGAAATAATTAGTCTATCTATAACTATAAGAAAGAGGATATCATATGAAAAATGTAACCGATTCTTTCCTTTCCTTGGGTTATTGGCCATCCGCCGGGAGTTTCGGGTTTAATACCGATATTTTAGCAACAAATCCAATAAATCTAAGCGTAGTGCTTGGTGTTTTGATTTTTTTTGGAAAGGGAGTGTGTGCGAGTTGTTTATTTCAAGAATAGGCTGGATCCAACCAACTGCATTTTTTTCGTTACAACTAGGAAAAAAAGATGCATGATTCCGCGAATTTCTTCTGAAAAAAAAATATTTAAGAACCATAGCATTTCGCGATTCATTGGTAAATCTACTTTGATTCTCTATCAACCAATAATGTAAACCATTAACAGGGTTAAAGCTAAACCGTTTGAAGTTCAGATGCAGCATGGTATTCTTTCTACTACTATGTTAGTTAATAAATTAATACAGAAATGGGTTCAAAACAAATAGTTGGAATTTTTTTTCGATATAAAACACTCATGTCGATAAAATGATTTGAACCTGGTATTTGAGTGGAAAAAATTGTCAAAATGGGTATTTCATCCCCCTTTTTTATCTTTTTTATCCAATGCTGAATCGATGACCTATGTATAAAGTAAGAAGAATTCTTTGGATTTGAAAAAAAAAAGAAACAACCTTGCTGACAATTATTTGTTTGGTCAGAAGAGTCCTCCGAATATTATGTTCTTGGATTATTGATCGGTTTCGATATTTTCGAATATGAATAGAGAGGAGAGGATAGGCTCATTACATTAAAAAAGAATATGGGAATTCCCATAAGTAATTGAAGAAATTGAGCGTGAGAGCCAAATGAATCGAAAGATTCATGTTTGGTTCGGGAAGGGATCGTGGAAGTTTTGAAATGAATGGAAA